CTTTTTGACAAGCATTTGCCGCAATAGGACGTGTGAACCAAAAGCCTATTAATAAATAAGAACACATTCCAACTAATTCCCAAAAAACATAAATTTGTATCAAATTCGAACTAGTAACTAATCCCAGCATTGAAATATTAAAAAGAATCATATAAGCAAAAAATCTCAAATATCCTTGATCATGAGACATATAATTATCACTATAAATAAGAACCAAAATACCAACAGTAGTAATTAATATTAACATAATAGACGTAAGTGAATCGATTAAGCACCCAAACTCTAAAGAAAGATCATTATTTATGGTCCAAGACCATACATATTGATAAATAGAACTATTATTGACTTGATGAATAGACAGATCAACCGAAAAAATCATAACTATAGTTAACAATAAAATACTAGGAAAAGCCCACATACGACGCATATTTTTTGTTGCCGTCGGAAAAAATAGAAGTCCCACTCCTATTAACATAGGAACTGGAAATGGAATAAAAGGTATAATCCATGAATATTGATATGTATATTCCATACAATAAACAAAAAAATTCCGATTCTAATGAATTTTATTTCTTATTCGTTGGTTTTTTATCTTTTTTGTAAAGAAGGAGTTCGGTTAATAAAAAAAAGAAATATAGAATTAAAATAGACAGATGTATTATTAATTAGAATCTTTATAAAATATTTTGAATATTACATATTACAAAGTATAAACTAAAAATGGAGCGCTAACAAAATTCCTAGCAAGAAATCTAATTTTTTTAATTCAAATTTTATGTATAGAGTTGGAATAAAATAATTAATTACACCAAAACTAAGAACATTTTTTTTTATAGATATAGACTGATGAATTAAAAAAAGTCCTTTTTTGAAATTGAAAAAAATCATTGGTTCATTTTGGATTTTTGAACTAATTTAGTATTTTCGATTACAATAAAAAATCTCGATGTTTGGAACAATTTATAAAAAGGGTTATAATATTCAATGTTTTACTTTAAATAGGAAACAAAAAATGGGAATTAAGATAGATAAGATATATGGCTAATTAAAGAGAAATTCCTTTTCATTTACGGAAAAAAATGTCTTTGACATAGAACTATATAAAAAGAAAAACTATATAAATTATATGGCAGTTCCAAAAAAGCGCACTTCTATATCAAAAAAAAGAATTCGGAATACTTTATGGAAAAAGAAAGGATATTGGACAAGATTGAAAGCTTTTTCGTTAGCACAATCTATTTTTACGGGGAATTCAAAAAGCTTTTTTTGTAACAAATATAAACGTTAGAGTAATTTCAATTAACAGGATTCAATGAATATTTAATAAAAAAAATACAAATATAAATTGAATATCTAAACAAATATAAATTGAATATCTAATATATAGTTATAGTATTAATTTCAGTATAGTATTAATTTATAATATTTACATTATCTATATTCTAATAAAAAATCCTTTGAATGTAGTGTTCCCTTTTTTATTTTGATATAGAAGTGCGCTTTTTTATTTTCCACTGAATATAAAAATGGAAATACATTTCTTTATATTCAGAAAATGAAATAAATAAAAAAGAGTCATTTCAAATTACATAACATAATAATTGGATTATAATTATTAATTTAGAATATATAATATAAATTTTTTTACATTTATAAGACTTCAGAATCCAAAATGTATTTGTATTTAGAATAAGAATATAGAATAAAAAGAAAAGTATTGTAATATATGTATATTTCGAATAGATTCTAATAAAATTCTTTATTTAATGTTTAGTAAACCAATATTTTACTTAAATTGATTCTTTGAATCTCGACAATTGATTAAAAATGGATTATTATGATTTTGAGTAAGCCGCTATGGTGAAATTGGTAGACACGCTGCTCTTAGGAAGCAGTGCTAGAGCATCTCGGTTCGAGTCCGAGTAGCGGCATGATATCTTATCTTTTCAAAATCTAAAAATAGGTCTTATAATGAACTCAATTCTTATTTCTATTCCTAGTATTTCGATTTTGTCATTATCATTATATATGATGGTATTTTCAACTTTAGAGCATATATTAACTCATATATCGTTTTCGGTCGTATCCATTTTAATTTCAATTCATTTGATAACCTTATTATTAGTCAATGAAATCATAGGATTATATGATTCGTCAAAAAAAGGCATGATAATAACTTTTTTTTGTATAACAGGATTGTTAGTTACTCGTTGGGCTTTTTCGGGACATTTACCGTTTAGTGATTTATATGAATCATTAATATTTCTTTCATGGACTTTTTCCATTTTTTATATGGTTCCTTCCTTCAAAAAACATAAAAACTACTATTTAAACACAATAATCGCACCAAGTGTTATTTTTACTCAAGTTTTTGCTACTTCAGGTCTTTTAAGAAAGATGAACGAATCCATAATATTAGTACCTGCTTTACAGTCCCATTGGTTAATGATGCACGTAAGTATGATGATATTGGGTTATGCAACTCTTTTATGTGGATCATTATTATCTGTAGCTATTTTAGTCATTACATTCCAAGAACTGCTTGGTAAAAGGAAGAATTTATTTTTTTTAATAAATGAATCATTTTCTTTTGTCGAAATTAAATACATGAATATGAATGAAAAAAATAATGTTTTCCAAAAAACTGCTTTTTCGTCTTATAGAAATTATTATAGATCTCAATTTATTCAACAATTGGATCGTTGGGGTTACCGTACTATTAGTCTAGGTTTTATCTTTTTAACAATAGGTATTATTTCAGGAGCAGTATGGGCTAATGAGGCATGGGGATCATATTGGAATTGGGATCCAAAGGAAACTTGGGCTTTTATTACTTGGACTATATTCGCGATTTATTTACATACTAGAAAAAATAAAAAATTAGAATATATAAACTCTTCAATAGTGGCTTCTATGGGTTTTTTTATAATTTGGGTATGTTATTTAGGGATAAATCTTTTAGGAATAGGACTACATAGTTATGGTTCATTTACATCTAATTGAATTAAAGTGAAGAAACAACTTTACAAATCTAAATACAGAAACCCAAATAAAATAGAAAATATATAATAACTAAAAACAAAAATTCCAATAAATGATAGAGAACCCCTTAAATCAAGTAATGTGGCAGTGACTCAAGGGTTTCTCACAAACAACAAAGATATTCACTTAGAATTCTTTCTTTTTTAATACAAAAATTAATACATAATTAATACAATACAAATATATATATATTTGTATTGTACATAGGATTTATGGATTTATTTCTTCTTTTTTTTTCATTTATTCGTGAAAATTATCTATAAAAAATTAGATAGAATAGCTTCAACTTTGTCAGCCGAAAATGAAAAAATAAAATCTGGATAAATACCAATACTTATAACAGGTATAAGGATAGAAATTGAAATAAATAATTCTCGTGGCCCCGAATCAAAAAAATAAGAATTTGGTGTATTAAAAATCTTGTATCCATAGAACATTTGACGTAAGATAGATAATGAATAAATAGGAGTTAATATCATTCCAATTGCTGTTACAAAAGTGACTAGTATTTTTGTGATTAAAAGATATTTTTGGCTAGTAATTATTCCTAATAAGACTATCAATTCTGCAACAAAACCGCTCATGCCCGGCAATGCAAGAGAAGCCATCGATAACATAGTGAAAACTGTGAATATTTTTGGCATTGGGATAGCCATTCCACCCATTTCGTCGAGATAAAGAAGACGTAGTCTATCATAACTAGTTCCCGCCAAGAAAAAAAGCGCAGCGCCAATAAATCCATGAGAGATTATTTGTAAAATAGCCCCGTTGAGACCTGTATCGCTTATAGAGCCAATTCCTAAAATTAAGAAACCCATATGAGATACCGAAGAATAAGCTATTCTTTTTTTTAAATTACGTTGACCAAGAGATGTTGAAGCTGCATAGATTATTTGAATTGAACCTAATAGCATTAACCAGGGGCAAAATATAGAATGAGCACGAGATAATAATTCCATATTAATTCGAACCAATCCATATGCTCCCATTTTTAATAATATTCCGGCTAAAAGCATACAAGTGCTGTAATGTGCCTCTCCGTGGGTGTCGGGTAACCACGTATGTAAGGGTATAATTGGTGATTTGACAGCAAAAGCAATAAGAAATCCCATATAAAATATTATTTCCAGCGCCATGGGATATGATTGATTAGTTAATAATTCAAAATTGAATGTTGGTTGATTCGAACTATATAAACCCATACTCAGAATTCCCAGTAATAAAAAAACAGAACTTCCCGCAGTGTACAAAATAAACTTTGTAGCTGAATACAAACGTTTTTTTCCACCCCACATGGATAAAAGTAGATAAACAGGAATTAACTCGAATTCCCACATGATGAAAAAAAGTAAAATGTCTCGAGAAGCAAATGTTCCTATTTGACCACTATACATTGCTAACATCAGGAAATAAAATAATTTGGATTCTCGAGTAACTGGCTGAGCCGCTAACGTAGCTAAAGTAGTAATGAATCCTGTCAATAAAATGGGTCCTATAGAGAGTCCATCTATTCCGAATCTCCAGTAAAAGTCAAAAAAATGGATCCATTTATAATTTTCTGTCAATTGAATTAGTGGATCATCCAATTCGAAATGATAACAAAATACATAGGCTGTTAGAAGGAGATCTATTAAACATATACAAATAGTATACCACTTAATTACCTTATTTCCTTTATGCGGAAATAAGAAAATTAAGGAACCCGCGGCTATTGGCAAAACTACAATTATTGTTAACCAAGGAAAAAAATTCGTGATAAAAATAAGATATACTTAGACTAGAAAAACCCGCGCTCAAAATACACAAGATTTGTTTTTGTATTTTGAGCGCGGGTTTTTGCCAGTAAAAAAAAGGTACTTGTGTGTGGTTCTTTTTGAAATATATCAATAAGCTAGACCCATGCTTCGAGTTGTTTCATGCCATAAATAAACTCTAACACTTAAGAAATCCGTCGGACAGGCGGATTCACACCTCTTACAACCAACACAGTCTTCTGTTCTTGGGGCAGAAGCAATTTGTTTAGCTTTACATCCATCCCAAGGTATCATTTCTAAAACATCCGTGGGGCAGGCTCGGACACATTGAGTACATCCTATACATGTATCATAAATCTTTACTGAATGTGACATTGGATCGTAATCCTTGAACATAAAAAATTCACCATTTTCGATCTAGTAAAGTCGTAAACGAATTACGAATTATATATAAATATTACACTAGATGAATCAATGATTTATCATAATTTTGCTAAGCAAAATCTACTTATATATAAATTAAACTAAAAAGAACATAATAGAACCAAGATACTTTGATTTCTTATGTTTGTTTTTGCAAACATTATCATAAGTTATATATCATATATGCCAATTTGAAATATATGTCCATTTGAATTGATTAATAGTACACACTATTCTAAATTATACTTTTTAAGTAATACTATTTATTCAACAAATTCGATTGATTGATACGAGTTGATTTTCTATTACGATAAATAGAGGAAACAATAGCCAGTCCGATAGCTGCTTCAGCGGCTGCAACAGCTATAACAAAAATTGAAAAAATATTTCCTTTTAATTGGCGACTATCAAAAAAATCGGAAAAGGTTACGAGATTTATATTAACTGCATTCAGTATAAGTTCAAGACACATAAGGGCTCTAACCATATTTCGACTTGTAATCAACCCATAAATACCTATAGAAAATAAATAGGCACTCAAAACAAGTGCATGCTCAAATATCATTGACCAACTCCTTATCCATTTTTTTCATTTCAATATGAACGAGAATTCAACGGATTGTATTAACTAAAGAATATAAAAAGTCTACTACAAAAAGATAATATATTGACAATAAAAAACGATTTTCTACAAAAATACTCTTTTACATTCACATAAAATTCAACGAAAACTAATGTGATAAAATTTAACAAAATTCAATTTTGATTTCTATTGTTAGTTCTAAAAATTTTTTATTGGCGAGCCACAACAATTGCACCTATCAAAGCAACTAAAAGAATTATTGAAATGAGTTCAAATGGAAGAAAAAAATCTGTTGATAAATGAATTCCAATTTGTTGACTAGTACTTATCAAATCTTGCTCTATAATCTGATTGGGTCTTGTAGTCCAAATAATCCCATGCCATGATGTATCTAGAATAGTAGTTATTAGTGAAAGAAAAATACTTGTACAAACCATCAAAGTAATTCCGTCCCCAACGGTCCAAAGATAAAAATCTTGGTAATATTCTGAACCATTCATGAACATCACAGCAAATATGATTAAAACATTTATAGCGCCCACATAAATAAGTAGCTGTGATGCAGCGACAAAATGGGAATTTGATAAAATATAGAATAAAGATATACAAACAAGAACCATTCCCAACGAAAAAGCAGAAAAAATGGGATTCGTAAATAGTACTACTCCTAGACTTCCTAATATAAGACCTGACCCAAAAAAGACTAAAAGAAAATCATGTAACGGTTCAGGCAAGTCCATTATATGTAAAATAAGAGATAAATAAATCGAAATTTCATGACCTTATTGATATGACCAGAAAAAAAAATGATATATGAAATACTTAAATTATCCCCGCATTGAATTGAACCTAATCCTAAGATAAGAAATGATCCTAATAAAAAAAATGTGAATTGCTATAGGTACAGTTATTGACGAATCAATATCATTTCATTCGTTTCTTTATATGAAAGAGTAATTTCAAATTAGAAAATGAAAATTTTTAATTTTAAAATTAAAGAAGTATATGTATAATATATGATTTATATTCTCTAATTTTCGTTTTCAGAAGAATTGGATTTAATTATCAATAATTTAAAATTTTATTTGAATTGTTCGAATTGTATAATCATCAATTACTGATACTGGTAAACGGCCCAAAGCAATTTGATTATAATTCAATTCGTGGCGATCATAAGTCGAAAGTTCATATTCTTCAGTCATTGATAAACAATTTGTTGGACAATACTCAATACAGTTACCACAAAATATACAGATTCCGAAATCAATACTGTAATTAAGCAACCGTTTCTTTCGAATATCTGTTTCTAGTTTCCAATCAACAACGGGTAGATCTATGGGACATACACGAACACATACTTCACAAGCAATGCATTTATCAAATTCAAAATGTATTCGACCACGGAAACGTTCTGATGTGATTATTTTTTCATAAGGATATTGAATAGTTACAGGTAAACGATTTGCGTGAGATAAGGTAATCATGAAACCTTGACCAATGTACCTTGCAGCTCGGACTGTTTGTTGACCATAATTTATGAATCCAGTTACCATAAGGAACATATCGTGAATATCTCTGAATATTTTTTTCTTTCTCTTGTTTGATACAAGTTTTTAATTTGAATATAGAAGGTCCATTTTTTATAGTGAAAACAGTTGAGACGAAGTTGTTAATAATAGATTACCAAGAGAAATGGGTAAAAGAAATTTCCACCCAAGATTTAATAATTGATCTATTCTTAGTCTAGGCAAAGTCCATCGTGTTGTGATAGAAACAAATAAAAATAAAAAAGTTTTAGCTAGTGTAATAAAGATACCAATTATTGTTACAAAAACCCCATATGCTTTATTTATTTCAAAAAATTCAGAAACGAATATGTAAGGAATAGAGATATTTGAACCACCCAAGTAAAGAACTGTTACAAATAACGAAGAAATTAATAGGTTTAAATAGGAAGCAATGTAAAATAAACCAAATTTGATACCCGAATATTCGGTTTGATAACCTGCTACTAATTCTTCTTCCGCTTCTGGTAAATCAAAGGGTAATCTTTCACATTCTGCTAGGGAAGAAATTATAAAAACGATGAAACCCATAGGTTGACGCCACAAATTCCATCCCCAAAAACCATACTTTGATTGAGCATCAACTATATCAACTGTACTTAAACTGTTTGATAATCCTAGTCGGTGATAACATTACTGTTCCCATCTCTATTACAGAACCGTACATGAGATTTTCACCTCATACGGCTCCTTTTTAAAGCCTTAAAAAATCTACGGACCGAGCCATTTAGTTATCCCTTGATATATCCCTAAGATATATAAGATTCCTTTTTATTGGACGGTTCTGAATTAGACCAATTGAATTCTGTCTGTCCTAATAACCTAATAAAAATTGGAATTGCAATAAGGCAAAATACATTTTATTTCATATTTTTTTATAAATAAATAAAAAATACAAAAGGTACTTCTGAATTGATCTCATCCCTTAACAAATCCAAAAGTAAATTGGTTGAGTAATAACTAAATTCTTCCATAAAATACTCTTTTAGAATTATCAATAACTCCTTCTAATAACTTCCTAATCGTTTTCGATTACGAAAAAGAATTACATGTTAGTTTTCAAAATTATAACATGAATTCTATCTCCACAAATATGGATATGAGACAAAAAAGAAAAAGGGATCCACTTTTTCTTTTTTTCGTTCTTAACCTATTCTTTTTTTATGTAAGTATAATAAAAAAGGGACTTAAGAAAAAAATTAAAGGATTATTTCGTTTCTGATAGTCATTTATTTGATTAGTGGATAGAAGATACTCTGGATCGGAATTGTGGGGAGTACTGCTTTATTTTTTCTACCAATTTAAAGCCCCAATTAGTATTCTTTTTTCTATTAGTCATAAAAGTTCTTTTGGATATTTTCAAAAATATACGTTACAAATCCTTTGTATATCTTGGTGTTTCTAACCATCCATTCATTTTTTTATTAATCCCTTATTTATTTGAATATATTTAATATATTATCATATATTAAATATATTCAAATAAATAAAAGTTGGTCTTTTGTGCGCGCTTCAAGACAGGATGATTAATCAACCAACCTTGGTATAAACGACCACTTCTACTTAAAATTGAATTCATTTTTTCATTTAATTCTTATACATAGAAAATGAGACTCAATATTTTACTACAATTTTAAATCATCATACTTTCTATTAACTATAAGTAATTATAGTATTCATAAATTATATTCAATAGAAGCTGTTTTATTGCACTCATATAACTATCTGATTAAATTATTCAATCTGGATAAATAAATACTAAAAATAAAAGGAATATATATTCCATTTATTAACCTCCTTATACTATAAAAGTATTATAAAGAAAGGAGTATAGCAATAGTATCGAACGACAAATTTCTGTCTTAACGAATCGCACGTAGAGATATCGATAACACACATAGAGCTAATGGTATTTCATAACTAATCGATTGAGCAGCTGCTCGTAGACCACCCAAAAAGGAATATTTATTATTTGACCCATATCCTGACATAAGAAGTCCAATGGGAGCAATACTCGAAATAGCAATCCATAAAAAAACACCAATATTCAGATCTGATAAAACAAAGTTATAGCCAAAAGGAATTACCGAATAGCTTATTATAATGGATATGACTGATATGGATGGTCCTATACTGAATAAACGAATATCTCCTCTAGATGGAATAAGATTCTCTTTGAAAAGTAATTTTGTTCCGTCGGCTAGAGCTTGAAGAACTCCAAAAGGACCGGTGTATTCAGGTCCAATACGTTGTTGTATTCCTGCGGATATTTCTCTTTCTAACCATACAATTGCTAGTACACTTATTGTAATTCCCAATACAAGAATAAAAATAGGTGAAAATGCCCATATAATTCCATATACCTCTTTAAAGGATTCTAATCTGAAAAAAAAACGCATATCTTGTATTTCTGTTCTATCTATTATCATTTCAACGATCAACTTCTCCCATAATAATATCTATGCTACCTAGTATTGTCATAATATCGGCCAATTTCATTCTTTTAACTAATTGAGGAAGAATTTGCAAATTGATAAAACCCGGTGGACGAATTTTCCATCTCCAAGGAAAACCATTTTGATCTCCTATTAGAAAAATTCCCAATTCTCCCTTGGGGGCCTCCATTCTTACATAAAGTTCTTGTTTTGGCAATTCAAAAGTCGGAGACGGTTTTTTACTAATAAATCGATACTCAAAATCATTCCATTCTGGCTCTTTTTCTCTATCAAAGGAACGGATTTCTAAATTTTCATATGGCCCACCAGGAATTCCTTCCAAAGCCTGTTGAATAATTTTTATGGATTCCATCATTTCACCAATTCGAACTAAATAACGAGCTAATGAATCTCCTTCTTTTTGCCATTGAACTTCCCAATCAAATTCTTCGTAACATTCATAATTATCAATTTTACGTAAATCCCATTGTATTCCGGAAGCCCGAAGCATCGGTCCCGATAAACCCCAATTTATTACTTCCTTTCCATCAATAACCCCTACCCCTTCAACCCGTTCTAAAAAAATAGGATTTCGAGTAATAAGTTTTTGATATTCAACAATCCTTGTTAAAAAATAATCGCAGAAATCAAAACATTTATCTATCCAACCATAAGGTAGATCAGTTGCTACCCCTCCAATACGAAAAAAATTATGCATCATTCTCATACCCGTCGCAGCTTCAAATAAATCATAAATTAATTCTCTTTCTCTGAAAATATAGAAGAAGGGGGTTTGTGCACCAATATCTGCCATAAAAGGCCCTAGCCATAGTAGGTGAGAAGCTATACGACTCAATTCCAACATAATTACTCGGATATAGCTGGCTCTTTTAGGTACTTGAATATTTCCCAATTGTTCTGGTCCGTTTACAGTTATTGCTTCTGTGAACATAGTAGCTAAATAATCCCAACGTGTTACATAAGGCAGATATTGTATAATTGTTCGATTTTCCGCTATTTTTTCCATTCCTCTGTGTAAATAACCCAATATTGGTTCACAATCAATAACATCTTCACCATCTAGAGTAACAATAAGTCGAAGAACACCGTGCATTGATGGGTGGTGAGGGCCCATATTAACTATCATGAAGTCCTTTCTTGTAGTTAAGATATTCATAAGTTTTTCCTCGATTCATTCTTATATGAATCGCTTAAAAAAGTTCATCAAAATTCAAGATCTAATAAATGGAATAATTGAGAATTACTTTTCAATTTAACGAATTTTTGACTCCCGAATATCAAACTGATTTATTAATTTTTTATAACGTATTCCATCTTTCTTTGACAAATAAGACAGTAATCGTTGCCGTTTTCCCAGAATTTTACGTAAACCTCTTTGAGATAAATAGTCTTTTCGGTGCAATTCAAAATGTGAAGTAAGTCTTCGTATTCTATTGGTAAAATGGAATACTTGAAATTCAACCGATCCCGGGTTTTTTTCTTTTTTTTCTTGTAAAATAACAGGTATAAATGCATTTTTTACCATAAAAATTGAAAGTTTTTTCCTTCTCCTCACTTTATATATTTAATTTATTGATCAGTAATAATAATGACACTAATTTTGAATTTTCTATATAAATCTAAAATTCCTTAAGAAATTCTTCTTATTATTTACAATCAAAAAAATTCTTATTAATTTAATCAATCCAATTAAAATAGATATAAAAAAGACTTTTTATGGATTCACCACAAAAAAATTGTCTACTTAAAAAATAAAAGAGGATTGCGTTGATTTTTTTTGATCTAAAGGATACTTCATTTTATTTATATCAATACCACAATGTGCGTCTGTATTTATGTTATGCATATATATGAAGACAAATTTCGATTAACGAATTTTCAATCGCGGATACATATGTATTCTTACTATACTGAAACGACTTCCATTATGGGTATAAAACCAATAGCGATTTATACAAGCTAAATCTTCTAATCGATAATTTGGCCAAAGAAAAATTTTGAAATTCATTAGTTTTTTTTTCTCTTTATCAAGATATATATAGTTTTTAGTCAAAACTTGAAAACAATTATGGACTTTATTTTCATTATAAAATATTGTGTTTCTATCTATACTATTTATATTACTTGGATTTAAACAAATTAGAATTCTCAATTCTCTACGACATCTAGCGGATAAAATATTTTCAGTAACAAGTAAATCCAAATTCTTTTTTTCTCCTACCTTTTGATCTCTTGTTCTTGTAATGTATTTATCTAAATTTTTCGTATTAACATTACATTTTTCTGGGTATTTTTTATAAATTTTGCGTTTATTCTTATGAATTAATGAAAGACCCGCGGTTTGATACATAAGAAATTTTTTATTGTTTTTTCTAGACAAACGAACAGGTTCTATAACAAATATTTCTTTTTTTATAAATTTTTTATTTTTTCTTAAGCCTTGAAGAGTGAAATTCTTCTGATTTTGAATCATCATAATATCTAGACCTAGTTCTCCTCTTTGAATAGACGCTATAGTAATTTCTCTTAAATTTTTCAATCTAATCAGGAGACAATATACTTTAACATTTTTAAATATTCTTTGACCTAAGAAATTCTTCCAATTCAAATGTAAAATCAAAAAATTTCTTAGTAAGAAATTTAGTTCTGCCTCCATCTTGTTCTTGTCTTTCTTTTTCTTTATACCCTTAATATTCTTTTCATTGCCTGATGCTACAAAATCTTTTTCTTGGTTTGAAAGAGGTATTTCAAGATTTATTTGATCGACGTATAATGTTTTTGCTTGATTTCGAGTCCCTAACTCCAATTCAAAAGATTTCTTTTTTTTCGATGGTCGATAAATATCCATTATTTTTTTCTTTCTAGTAATGTTATTTTTATTTTCACTAATATTTTGATTTAAATTAAAATGTAAAAAAAGTAATTTGATTGGTATGATCCATGGGTTATCCCTATATGCATTATAAAATATCACTAATTTTGAAAAGAACCAAAATTCCGGATTCGATATGTAACGATTTAGTATTTCTATATTGATTCCCGCCCAATCGAAATACTTTCTATACAGGTTTTTTTCTACATCTGTAATAGTGTCTTCCGCTATATAATTTTGGATAAAGATATTACCTATTATATCAAATAATTCATTTTTATGCGCGTTGTAATTAGAATAAATCACTTTTTTTTTATTTGCTTGAACTTGAAATAGGGATTTCCATCCACAAATATATGAGTCTTTCTTATCCACATAATTGATAAAACTATAGGATAAAAGATCATATCTATATTGTTTTCTAATTTTTTTTTTTAATACACCTACTTGTTGTTCTTTGTAAAGAATTAATCGGCTTTTTTCATATGAATTATATTTGGTTAAATCTTTATTTTGAGTTACACGACATTGAACGATCTTATTTTTCCATTTTTGTGGTACTAATCTGGACCATCTGCTTTGGGATAAGTCATATTGATAATGATCCTTTAACCAATTTGTCCATTGATTTATTCCAGAATTGGGAGAGTTCTTATGTTTTAATTTTGAATCAAATATTCCCTGTATTCCAAAAAAAGAATCTTTTATTTCATTTTTAAGAAAAAAAAAATTTTCATGATATTCAAAAACCGATCTTAATTTATATATGTTAATAATTCGGGTTTGTAATAATTTTAAAAATACATATGCTTGTGACAAAAAGGAGATGTCACAAGAATTTTTTGAATTTGTATTCTTAGTATTAAAATATTTGTGTATAATCGAAATAAAGCGAATTATATTTGTTTTATCAGTTCTTTCTGCATTTGCTTTATTAGTGTAAATGGATTTATTGAAAAATTTTTTTGTTGATTCAAGAAAAAGTTGTGTATTGATCCTCGGAATACAAATGATATATAGAAAGATATCTATGTATGTCCTTTTCATGAAAAATTTAAAAAAAGAATGTGATTTACGAGTTAATCGAACATTTCTTCTTCTTTTTAATATCTGCAAATTCTTGTTTTTTAATTCAATCCTTTTAACACCATAAGTAGTTTTGTTCGAATAAATATTTGTCTCTAAAATTAGAAGCCCTTTTTTCATTTTTTCGATTTTTTTTAAAATTTCTTTTCTTTTAGCATTCATATCCTTTATTTTTTTTTTTCTTATTGAATAATTTGCCAAATTTATAGATGGAATTTTAGTAGTTGCTTCAAAAATCATTGGACTGTTCTTCCCAATTGTTGAATCTTTTTTGCTTTCACTAAATTCATCTATTTTTTTGAATTGAAATTTAATAAATAGAAATTTTGAAATTTTTTTCGTTAGAAATAGAATACTTTTGATGATCCATTTTGCTTTTTCTTTTAAGATATTTAGAAACAATTTCAGTTTTTCACTTAAACCTTTTCGAACTAGAAAAATGAAAAACTGAAATTGTTTCGTTTTTTTTTTGAGTTCTTTTAAAATGGGATTAAAAAATGAAAATCGATTTTGGGTAGAGCCAGAAAAGGGTAATTCGACTTCCGTTCCCCAAATTGTTAAAAAACAAAAGTTCTTTTTTTTAATTTGATCTTTTTTCATTTGATCTTTTTTCTTTTCATTGGATCGTAGCTTAGATTTGTGCCAAGGTTTTAGACGAAAAGGAAATAATATCTTTATCTGAATACCGTCTGTTAGCCATTTTTTTGGAAATTCTGTTTCGGATAATTGAACACCATTATACGTACATTTAATATACATTTCTCTCTTCCAATCCCTAAAATCTTCAGACCATTCAGGAAATTGAAAAAAAAATATACGAACAATATTTTTTATTATTATCAATGAAGGTAATATAATATATTTTCTAAGAATCGATTGCGTTATTAATAAAAGACCCCTTATTACTTGAGCAAATATAATACTATCCCAGGCTTCTGCTATTTCGATACGTTTTTTTTCCTCATTTTCTTTTTTTTTTTCCTCTTCTTTTTTCGAACTTTCTTTTACTTTTTTCTCTGTATAATCATAAATTTGAAATTCTTTCTTTTTTCGCATCCAATTTTTGAACATAAAAAAGATTTTCATTGACTTGATACTATCAAAAAAAAAGAATAAAGGTCTCTCAATTTTATCCAAAAAAAGAGGGGAATGCACACTTTTTTGAAAAAATTTCCAAGTAACTGTTTTCCGCCTTTGAGCACGTATAGATCCTTTTATT